TTTTCTAGTTACTTCGTTCTCTATTTCTATTTCATAAAATCTTTAGGAAAAGAATAAAATTTCCGTCGAGCTAAAAAAATGTTGATGTCTCTAGTAAACTAAAAGAATCGTTTAATAGCTATTTTGCTTCAATATCTACTATGCAAAAAAAATGGAAGATTTAGTTACGATTAGAAAGAAACTTTGTATATTTCTCTCCATAGATCCTTTAGTAATACTAAAAAAATTCGGATTCTAGATCCAATTCAAAAAACTTATGTTTCATAATTTTAGAACTCAATTTGTCAAATTCGATTTGATTCTTCTTGTATCCAAATTACAATAATGTATATTATACCGCAAATCATTCATCGAGGGGTATAAAGGAGTCCCTTTAATTATAAAAAATAAAGTTTTTGATCGGGATATGAATCAAACGGGGGATCCCTTAACTTTGAAGGGGTCCTTGAAACGAATCGCACTTTTACCACTAAACTATACCCGCTACAATATCATTATTGTATCTTTTGTTGAACAAAGCAATCAGACAAAATAAAGAAATAGGGGGCATAATATTCTAATAAGTCGAGTATTGACATGTTTCATTAGAGAATCTTCTAATGAAATTTGAAAAACGGGGTAATTTTCATTTTTTGATTTTGCTGAAGGTTATATATATATATACTATTTACGTTACCAGAAAAAATAGAGGGAGTCAGAAAAGAGAACATTTTTTTATTATCTTATTTTGGTTTTATCTAATAGGAATCTATCCGTATCTCTTATTTTTTTGAATTACAAATATTTTTACAAATATTTTTTTTTTTTCGAATCAAATAAATTAAAATAAAGAATTTTTTTTCAATATTCATGGGAATAAAAGAAAAAGAGCCCGACTAGGTACTGGCCGGGCTCATTGGCTGTAGAAAAATAAAAAAAATAAAACTAAAAAATATATATAATAATAAAAAAAAGCAAGTCTCTTTTTTTTTTAAGCTCTCTTTTTTTTCTTCTTGTTTATGTGATATAACATAAACAAAGTAATTATTTTTTTTTTCAATTGGGGAGAGATGGCTGAGTGGACTATAGCGTCGGATTGCTAATCCGTTGTACAAATTCTTGTACCGAGGGTTCGAATCCCTCTCTTTCCGTTGATAATTTGGTATTTTTTTTTGAACTTGTTTTTTTTACTAGTGAAAGATGTTAAAATATAGAAAATCCTCAAAATATTTCAAAATTCCACACAAGCAAGAAAACACAGAATCCACTTTTTTCTTATTCTATTCTTCACGTCCTGGATTACGTCCTGGATCGTTAGATAGGAATCCGAAGATGAAAAGAGAAACGAAAAAGATCACTACCGTATAAACAAAAAGTTTTAGAGTAAGCATTATGAAATCTCCAAGATAATTAAAAAACGACAAAGAAAGAGAAAAGAGAATAGATTCTCTTATATTACAACATATTTTGTTTCTTTGAATACTAAGATACTAAGTTTCTAAATAAGTTTCTAAAAAAGGAAGTTTTTTTAGGATATGAGGATAGATATATGAGTTTCGAAAATGAATTGATAGTAAGAATCGATTATTTTATTACAAATTATCAATAATTCTTTTGACCAAAAATCCTTTTTTTATGTAATCTAGGTATTCTATTGGTGAGGGGTTCCAATCGAATAATCGGATTAGGTTTTTTCAATTCAAAAAACGTAAATTATGAGAAGGTCCCTATTTTTTCCTATATATTGAAAAATTTCAATATTGGAATCCAGAATTCACACTGTAAGACTTATCTGATCTTAGAAATTGTTATAATGTTCGAATTTTAGTTTTCTGATAAATTCTTAATTTTTTTAAGACATTATTCAAATTCAAAATCTCATCGAAAACTTACAGCAGCTTGCCAAACAAAAGCTAAAAGAAAAAAGAGTAAGGGTATTACTGGCATAATATCCACAATTGGATTCAAGAAAGCGTAGGCTTCGGGCAATTTCTCCAACAAAAAACTACTGGAATAAAGGACGGAGGGAATACAAATACAGATCCAACTAAAGATATTAAGCATAACAAACATTTTGTTCTTTAATAAACTAAAAGTTATTTTTGTTTTTTTTTTATTTTCATTATCATTTTCAATTTTATTGCATTATATACATAATACAATAAAAATGAAAATAAAGAGTTATGACTAAAAGTAAAAAAATGAATCAAATAAGATAAGAACCTCGAGAATCCTTCTTTTATTTGAACTTATCCAGTTTCCAAATATTTTTCATTCTGAAAAAAAAAATTGAAGAAATCATACTTCCTTCTATATAATATCTTAATTGAATTGTATGTAATGATCAATAAATTTAGTTTTATCCTATCTATCTATATCCATTTATAGATATAGATAGCTATGTAGATACGCATAGAAAAGACTAGTCACAAATTTTTTTATATAGAAATTTTTGAACTGGAATTGACGAATAACCAATATTAATAATAGTCTTGATTAATGTAAAATGGAAAATGGGGCGTGGCCAAGCGGTAAGGCAACGGGTTTTGGTCCCGCTATTCGGAGGTTCGAATCCTTCCGTCCCAGAGCATATCTATTTATGATGTATATCATATTTGAATACAGATTGTATCTCATAATTAAAAGGGACCCTGCCTTAAAAAAAAAATTACCATTTTTCTACTTTACAAATTATAAAAAATAGAATAGCGTATAAAATCTATTGCTAGAATATCAAGTTCATTTTCATTTATGTCTTTACTTTTCAAAGAAAAAGGTTTTCATTATATATAAGAAAAACCGAAACGTAAAAAAAAAGGATAGATTCTTATGTAGCGAATGAATCAATGACTATTCACGATTCGATAATTACATACTGTATCTAAGCTCAGGGAATGTGAGAGTAAAACTTCGTTTGAAACGATGTGGTAAAATAAAAAGCAACGTGCGGCTTGAAAGACATGATTCAATTAGGGGTGGATTCTGATATCCGCCATTTTTTCTAGTATTTTAGAAATGAACATGCTCTTGACTTGACATCATTTTTTCTGTTCCACTAGACCCCCCTTTTTTTTGTTTTTGGGACAGGAAAGGGATTAATGATGTAAATAGTACATGATGGAGCTCGAATTTATTCATTTCTCGGGAGCAAGTATCTCAAATTTAATAAATTCTAAAAAGTTCATAAGTATATTTTTTTTATAAAAATAGAAAGAGTTTTATTTTCAGAAAGAAAATACGAAAGAAAAATACTTAAGTCATTGTTTAATGGATTTGATGATTTTATTGCTCTATTTTACATCATAATTTTCGAAATACATAGAATTTTTTATATTCTCGAGCCGTACGAGGATAAAACTTCCTATACGTTTCTAGGGGGGGTATCTATATCTATCCCAAAGGGCTGGTTATCGAATTGTTGCAAGGACTGTTCGACCCCAAAGAGAGGGAAGAGATCTTCAGAAAGTGGATCCTATAAAGAATGAAACCTATTTCAATATTCCTGTTAAATATTCCTGTTATTCTTTCATTTCTTTGACAAGGGGCGCTTAACCTACAGGAACTGTTCTGTTCAGTATATTTAAAAAAAGGCAGGTGTTTTTATAGAACTTAGCTCGAATCAACAAACGAAATTCAATGAATGAAATCAAAAAGGGGGTGTAGATTATTTGTATATAGATTTACAAAACTTCCCGCTCTCTTGTTATATTCATACTTCATTTTTTTATTTCATATTTCTTATTATTTTATTATCATTTCTTTTTAATACTGACTCGCTCTTTCTTTTTTTCAGTGACTAATCCTAGTTATTTGATTTAGATACTTTTTTTTTGATAGTAAATACATGAGAGAGAATATTCAAAATTGAATATTTCTATTATTTTATTTTTCATCCAATGACTATACATTTTTTTATTTTTATGGAAATACAGGAAAAAACTCTATGGAAAAATGGTGGTTCAATTCTAGGTTACTTAATAGGAAGTTCGAATACAGGTGTGAATTAAGTAAATCAATGGAGAGTCTTGGTCCTATTGAGAATACCAGTCTAAGCGAAGAACCCAAAATTTTAACCGATATAGATAAAAAAATTCAGAGGTGGGATGATCGTAATAATTCTAGTTATAATTCTTTTGATTATTTAGTAGGTGCTGATAACATACAGGATTTCCTATCCGATAAAACTTTTTTAGTTAGGGATAATAAGAGGAACAGTTATTCCATATATTTAGATATTGAAAAGAAAACTTTGGAGATTAACAACAATCATTCTTTTCTAAGTGAACAAGAAAATTTTTTTTCTAGCTATCTGAATACTGTTATTAAGAGTGATTACGATCATTCCATGTATGATACTCCTTTTAGTTGGAACAATTATATTAATAGTTGCATTGATAGTTATTTTCATTCTCAAATCTGTGTTGATAGTTGCATTTTTGTTGATATAGACAAATACAATGACAGTTCTTTTTATAGCTACTTTTTTGGTAAGGGGAGAAATGGTAGTGAAAGTGAGAATTATAGTTTTAGTTTAATAACTAGTACGAATGATACAAATGATAGTGATTCCACTCTAGGAGAAAATTCTAAGAATCTCCATGAAAGTGAAAAATTGACGCATTTTTGGATTGAATGCGAAAATTGTTTTGAAGTCAATTATCAAAAATTTTTTAAATCAAAAATGAATATTTGTGAATACTGTGGATATCATTTGAAAATGGACAGTTCAGATAGAATCGAATTTTCGATTGATTCGGGTACTTGGAATCCTATGGATGAAGACATGGTTTCTCTGGATCCCATTGAATTTCATTCAGAAGAAGAACCTTATAAAGATCGTATTGATTATTATCAAAGAAAAACAGGATTAACTGAGGCTGTTCAAACAGGGACAGGTCAAGTAAATGGTATTCCTGTAGCAATTGGTATTATGGATTTTAAGTTTATGGGAGGTAGCATGGGATCCGTAGTAGGTGAGAAAATCACCCGTTTGGTAGAATATGCTACTACTCAACTTTTACCTCTTATTCTCGTATGTTCGTCCGGAGGAGCGCGTATGCAAGAAGGAAGTTTGAGCTTGATGCAAATGGCTAAAATTTCTTCTGCTTTATATTATTATCAAACAATTCAAAAATTATTCTATGTATCGATACTTACATCTCCTACTACCGGTGGGGTGACAGCTAGTTTTGGCATGTTGGGGGATATCATTATTGCCGAACCAAACGCTTATATTGCATTTGCTGGTAAAAGAGTAATTGAACAAACATTGAATAAGACAGTGCCCGAAGATTCACAAGTAGCTGAATATTTATTCCATAAGGGTTTAATTGATTCAATCGTACCGCGTAATCTTTTAAAGGGAGTTGTAACTGAGTTATTTCAATTCCATAATTTCTTTTCTTTGACTAAAAATGAAAGAAATTATGGAATTGAAATAAAAAATCAAAACATACAGGATCAAAGTAATAAAATAAAAGAATAATAAAAAAATACTAAGAATAAGAAAAGGGTATATTATGATATATATCGGCTTAGCTATAATCACTAGAATTCCTATATACTAAGTATAAAGATATAGGCTAAGTATAAAGATATAGGAATTCTAGTGATTATAGACTGTCTTATTTAATAAAAATAAAAATCGACCAAAATAAAAATAGATATAGTACAAATAGTCAATCGAGGTACCCTTATTTATGATAAACTTTCCTTCAATTTTTGTTCCTTTAGTGGGTCTAGTATTTCCGGCAATTGCAATGGCTTCTTTATTTCTTCATGTTCAAAAAAACAAGATTTTTTAGATACGGCGGTCAGTAGGGAAAAATATTCTAGATATTTTTTTGAGAGCTGGAAGCAATTGGATGAATTCCCCCTAAAGATTTACATTTCAGTAGCGCCAGTTGATGAAAATTACTTTAGAAACAAGTAAAATTCTGGGGTTTTTTATTCCACAATTATTATTCTTAAAAATAAAAAGAGGGGGTAATGAATATTTTAAAAAAAAGATCAAAAGAAGTACTGATCTATTCTATAACAGGGTCTCGAAAAATAAGCAATATCTTTTCAGCCTTTATCATTTTGTTAGGTTCTTTGGGGTTATTGTTGGTTGCAATTTCCAGTTATCTCGGTATGGATCTTTTCCTTTTTTCTGAGGAAATTAGTAATTTTCCATTTATTCCACAAGGGGCCACGATGGCTTTTTATGGAATTGGGGGTCTCTTTATTAGTTTTTATTTGTGGTGGATTATTTTGTGGGATATAGGCGGTGGTTTTGATATCTTCGATAAAAAAAAGAAAAAAGAAGTATGTTTTCTTCGTTGGGGATTTCCTGGAAAAAATCGTCGTATTATTATAAAAATACCTATGAACGATATTCAATCTATCAGAATAATAACAGGAGTTCAAGAACGAGGTCTTTTTACTCGTACTCTTACTTATGAGAGTATCGTTTATATGGAAACAATAGAACAGGGGTTTATTCCCTTGACTCGTATTGAAGATAATTTGACTCCACCAGAAATTGCAAATAGAGCTGGCGAATTAGCTTTTTTTTTAGGTGTACCGCTTCTGTATTGATGAAAATTGGACTTAACTAGAAATAAAATTGCACAAAAAGTTTCAGAATTGTCCTATTTCTTTAGTGTACCGATTGAAATATTTTGAAAACAAAACTTTTTTGTTTTCAAAATATTTCAATTTTTATAGATGGGACATTATTTGATTTCGAAATCTGAATATTATAGTCATAACTCGAAGTGCTCCTTGGTGTATTTCTAAAAAGGAATCCTTTTTTCTTCGAATGTTAGCAATTAATATCCTTTCGAAACAATATTTTTTTCTTCATTGGATTGGAATTTACTGTTAATTCTTTCGATTTCGTATTCGATTTATGTATTCTTTTTTCTAAATTAAAGAAGGCAAAGGCTAACTTCCGAAGTTTAAGTAAAAAAAAAAGATAAAATACAATCTAGATTTATCTAGAAGCTCTATAACTTGTAATGAAGCTTATACTTGATAGAAAAGTTATTATCATATAGAGTTGACGAATGAGATGAAGTTAAGTTCATTAAAGACGAAAAATGAAAAAAAAAAGCATTCCCCTTCTATATCTTACATCTATAGTCTTTTTGCCCTGGTGTATCTCTTTCACATTTAAGAAAAGTCTGGAATCTTGGTTTATTAATTGGTGGAATACTAGTCAATCCGAAATTTTCTTGAATGATATTAAAGAAAAGAGTATTCTCAACAAATTCATAGAATTAGAGGAACTTTTTTTCTTAGATGACATGTTAAAGGAATGTCCGAAAACATATCTACAAAACCTTCGTACTGGAATTTATAAAGAAACAATCCAATTAATCAAAACGCACAACGAAGATCGTATGAATACGATTTTGCACTTCTCCACAAATATAATTTGTTTCTTTATTCTAAGCGGTTATTCTATTCTTGGTAATAAAGAACTTGTTCTTATTAACTCTTTGGTTCGAGAATTTATATATAATTTAAGTGACACAA